CGCTCAGATCCATTTGTATAAAGAGTAGTGAATGAGAAAGATAAGTACTTTTGAACCGCTAACGAAAAAAGGATAAATCAAAAGGATACGATAAATAATAACTAATTAGGGAGTCAAATTGGGGATAGAGGGACTTGAACCCTCATGATTTTTGAAATCGACGGATTTTCCTCTTACTATAAATTTCATTGTTGCCGGTATTGACATGTAGAACGGGACTCTATCTTTATTCTCGTCCGATTAATCAGTTCTTCAAAAGATCTATCAGATTATGCGTGAATGCTTTGATCAATGAATATTTGATTCTTTCTTCAATATGGAATCAATTCACACCAATTCTTCTATGTATACAGGTTTCTCCTTCATCTTTTCTGAAGTTTCGATAGAAGGATTCCTCTACCAATGTAAGACAATCAACTCCATTCGTTAGAACAGCTTCCATCGAGTCTCTGCACCTATCCTTTTTTATTTTCGCTTTCTGAACCTTTGTTTGTTTTCGGAAAACGTGATTTGGCTCAGGATTGCCCATTTTTATTAATTCCAGGGTTTCTCTGAATTTGAAAGTTATCACTTAGTAAGTTTCCATACCAAGGCTCAATCCAATTAAGTCCGTAGCGTCTACCAATTTCGCCATATCCCCCTTTTTGAGATGAAAATCTCATTGTGATCTCGTTCCCTTTTTTCTTTCATTTATACCGGAACCGTTGAAGTTATTAGATAGATGCCGATTCCTGTCTCGAAAAAGTATTTTCTCCTCTTTGTCTTTGATTTCTTGTCTATCTTCTTTCATCTTCTATATCTATCTTCTTTCATCTTCTATAGTAGGCTCCTATTTGATCCAATCAAAAACGATTTTATCATTTCTGTATCCGCAATTCAATATAGGTGGATACATACCCTATAAATCTGTCTCTCTTCCACTGATTTTCCCCTGAAATTTCGAATACTTGAACGATCGATTCTTTTCTTTTTTTTTTTTTTTATCGTGATAAATTAATCGTGATAAAAAAAAAATGAAATTTCTATATCGCTAGATTAATCGTTATGTTCTATAATATTTAACAGTTATTTGAAATTATATATTCTATTCTTTAATATATTCATATTAATTATTAATTATGAATAGCCAAGAATTCAATTCAAATAGTTAATAGCAAAGATTCTAAGAGTTTATTGAATTCCTATACATGTCGAATTTATGTTATGTGAGCCTGCTTAGCTCAGAGGTTAGAGCATCGCATTTGTAATGCGATGGTCATCGGTTCGATTCCGATAGTCGGCTTTTCTCTATTTATTTTATTCGACGTTTTACATGATTGATAATGCATCTTTGAAATCAAGGAATATTGAAAAAAAAGTGTCTTCCTCTTTTCGCAAAAGCCATTGATTTATTATGTTATTATAGGAATCTCCAACTATCTCACGAAAATAATCCTTTTCTTTTTCTATATATAGAATAGAAAGATCTGTGTATTTATCCAACTCATCTCATTATTCTTTAATAGAATAATACTTCAGTAAATTTGGCTTTATTTAGAATTTAGTTCATTTTTAGTTTAGGTTTATTCTGTAGAATGAAATTTCATCAATAAGAATTAATAATTAAATAGAAATAAGAAGAAGGAGTCTTTATGTCGCGTTACCGAGGTCCTCGTTTCAAAAAAATACGTCGCCTGGGGGCTTTACCAGGGCTAACTAATAAAAGGCCCAGAGCTGGAAGTGATCTTAGAAACCAATCGCGTTCCGGGAAAAAATCCCAATATCGTATTCGCCTAGAAGAAAAACAAAAATTGCGTTTTCATTATGGTCTTACAGAACGACAATTGCTTAAATACGTTCGTATCGCCGGAAAGGCAAAGGGGTCAACAGGTCAGGTTTTACTGCAATTACTTGAAATGCGCCTGGATAACATCCTTTTTCGGTTGGGTATGGCTCCGACTATTCCGGGAGCTCGCCAATTAGTTAACCATAGACATATTTTAGTCAATGGTCGTATAGTAGATATACCAAGTTATCGCTGCAAACCCCGAGATACTATTGCGGCGAGGGATGAACAAAAATCTAGAGCTCTAATTCAAAATTCTCTCGATTCATCCCCTCATGAGGAATTGCCAAACCATTTGACTCTTCAACCATTCCAATATAAAGGATTAGTCAATCAAATAATAGATAGTAAATGGGTCGGCTTGAAAATAAATGAATTGCTAGTTGTAGAATATTATTCTCGTCAGACTTAAACCTAAAAAAATAAAATAAAAACTAATAATAATAAGGGTTGGACCAATTTTGCTCCCTTTCGGCGAATTAAATTAACCTAAGGTTAAGATAAATAAGGGTTTGATCCGGATTTTTCTTCCATTTAGGTGTCATAGACCGAGAGGGATATTTTCATTCCTTGTCTACTCTTTTCTTTAACAGTATTTTCCTTACTACAGCCATTAGGAATAGAGAATCCATATCAAAGAAAGGTCTAACTGTTGGAATAGTCGTATCCATTGCT